TAGAAAATTATATTAGGGAAATTTAAATATAGGAGATTTTATTTGTCGATATGAGTAAATATTATAATTTGGCTAATACTAAAATTTAAGTAACATTTTTTGAACCACTAGAATGTGAAAAAAGATTTCTGTCTTTTTGGGATATAAATGTTTTTGGGGTTTGGCATTTAGGGGGTGGGGGGGGTTTGGTAAGTAAAATCCTATGTTTTTTTTAAATATGTCATTCAAGCATTAAAAGATTGTCTTAGGTGATTTGGTTATGTGGATTAATGACCCTTAACTGGGAGTCCGGCTTAGTTGTTGGGCTGACCTTCATGCCTTGACGGCTATGTTGAGTGATAGCATCCCGAAAATTAAAAAATACCAAATGCATGACACCACAGTTATGTTGGTCATGGGCTGATTAGACCTGTACCATCGAGATGTCTTATTTAAGGGGAACGAATGGGCGATAACGCATTTGATGGCCCTGAAGTAAGAACCAGATGTCTGATAAAGTTTCAGTATAGCTACCCCCAAGTTTAATGGGCCCGGAGCGAGAAGAGGGGCATAGGTGGGCGGGTTGTTGGTTTCACGGAGGATGGTAGAAAAAGAGACCAAATGTGGAAGGGGATAGTCATATGGAAGAGAAAGGTTTATGACGGGGATGGTGTATGTAAGATAACACAGGTATGTCTTTAAGCATAAACTTAATGTAGTAGGTAATAGACATGTTTGTAAGATATTATGTAAGATTGATCTTTATGTCTTGTAGCATTAATTTAATAATACTTGCTTATATGCTAGGGGAGGATAATTAAATGTACGATATACATAAATGTTCGAATGTACTAAATAATTTTATGTACGTCAAGAAGTAGTTTAATAAGAATATCAGCTTTGGGTGTTGATGGTGGGGAGATATTCCTTCTTCTTGATGTCCTAAGAAGATTATTTCTTCATTTTTGGTTTACAAGACCAGGGTAATTATTTATACTATTAGGACATGAGTTTCATTTTAGTATATTGTCTTCGATTATTCCTGAGATTGGTATAAGGATTAGAATAATTGAGAAGTAACTGATTGAAGCTAGTTGGCCAATGATAATGAATGGATGTTCTACTGGTTGTCCTCCGATTCAGGTTAGGATGAATAGGTTAGCTACTAGAATTCAGTAAAGGGTTTGGGTAATAGGGCGAAATATGAGGCTACGTTGTTTTGATGTGTGGAGAAAAGGTAGGAAGGCTAAGACTAGAATGGATAGGACTAAGGCTAATACTCCTCCTAGTTTATTGGGAATAGATCGTAAGATTGCGTAGGCGAATAGGAAGTATCATTCTGGTTTAATATGAGGTGGGGTATTGAGTGGGTTGGCTGGTGTGTAATTATCTGGATCTCCTAGTAGGTCTGGGAAGAATAGAACTAGAATTACTAGTAACGTGAATATTAAGATTACTCCGAGAATGTCTTTGATTGTGTAGTAAGGGTGGAATGGAATTTTGTCTGAGTCGGAGTTTAGGCCTGTAGGGTTGTTGGATCCAGTTTCGTGGAGGAATAGAAGGTGGACAATAACTAGGGCCGTGATGATGAATGGTAGGATAAAGTGAAATGCAAAGAAACGTGTTAGTGTTGCTTTGTCTACTGAAAATCCTCCTCAGATTCATTCTACTAAGGTTGTCCCAACATATGGAATTGCTGAAAGTAAGTTTGTAATTACTGTTGCCCCTCAGAATGATATTTGTCCTCATGGAAGTACATAGCCTATGAATGCGGTAGCTATTACTGCGAATAGTAGGATTACTCCAATATTTCATGTTTCTATGAAGGTGTAGGATCCATAATATATTCCTCGGCCTACGTGAAGAAAAAGGCAAATGAAAAATATTGAAGCTCCGTTTGCGTGTATGTATCGGATTAGTCAGCCGTAGTTTACGTCTCGGCAAATATGTGTTACTGATGAGAATGCTGTTAGGGTATCTGATGTGTAGTGTATTGCTAGAAATAAGCCTGTGATAATTTGGATTATTAGGCAAATTCCTAGGAGTGAACCGAAATTTCATCAGGATGAAATGTTGGATGGGGCAGGTAAGTCGATTAATGAATGATTAACGATTTTGAGTAGTGGGTGTGTTTTTCGGATGTTTGTCATTAGGTGTTTCTATAGTTGAATTACAACGATGATTTTTCATGTCATTGGTCACAGTTAAATGTTGTGTAGAAATAATGAATAATTATATTTATATTTTAAGTTTAGTATTTTTGGGTGGTTGTCTTGGGTTGGCGTTGAAGCCTTCACCTATTTATGGTGGGTTAGGATTGATTATTAGTGGGTTTGTTGGTTGTTTTATAATTTTAGGATTTGGTGGTTCATTTATGGGTTTGTTAGTATTTTTAATTTATTTAGGTGGAATATTAGTTGTATTTGGGTATACTACAGCTATGGCCACTGAGGAGTATCCTGAGACTTGGGGTTCAAGTTGATTGTTTTTTAGTTTTTTGATTATTGGTTTTTTAATGGAGATGTCTTTTGCATGGCTATTAAGTAATTGAAATGTAATTGAGTTAATTAATATTGATAGTTTAAGCGATTGAATAATATATGAAATTGATGATGTGGGGGTTATGTTGGAGGGTGGTGTTGGGGTTGCATCAATGTATAGTTGTGCAACTTGAATGATGGTTGTGGCTGGGTGATCTTTATTTGCTGGAATTTTTATTATTATTGAAATCATTCGGGACTAGTAATGTAAAGAATAATAACTAGGATGATGGTAATTATAAATGATAGGAAATATAGTTTAATTATTCCTTTCTGGTTAGTTAATATTTTGGATGTAAGAGTATGAATGAATGAAGTAGATTTTGGAGCTGCTTTTTCTAGTCAGATTAAGTCTAATAATCCTAAAGACACTTTGAAGCTGGGGTCTAGGGATTTAAGTGGAATTATACGGTGTAGGATAGATGGGAAGAATCCTAGTGAGGTTGAGAATATTGAGTGGGGTTTTATTTTGTGAATGGAAAATTTTAGGGAGAGGTTGTTTAGTTCTAAGGCGATAAGGAACCCTAAAATAGAAATGAGTAGGGCTAGGATTTTAAGGTGTAATGGTATTGTAAGAATTTGTAGGTTGGTTGGGGGAAGATTGTTTGAGATTACATAGCCGGCTAGGATACTGCCTAGTGCTAGTCGTTTAATAGGGTTGATTAAGTTTGGGTTATTTTCATTAATAATAATTATAGGGGGACATCGGGGTTTAGTTATGGCGACGAAGTAAATAATTCGAATACTGTATATAGCTGTTATTGATGTAGCGATAAGTGTAATCAGTAGGGCTCAGGCGTTGGCGTTGCAGGTGTTTATTGATTCAATAATGGAGTCTTTGGAGTAGAATCCTGTTAAGAATGGTATTCCTGTTAAGGCTAGACTACCAATAATTAAGCAGGATGATGTGAATGGTATGATTTTTATTACACCTCCTATTTTTCGAATGTCTTGTTCGTCATTTAGGTTGTGGATGATTGATCCTGAGCATATAAATAATATGGCTTTGAAGAATGCGTGTGTGCAGATGTGTAGGAAGGCTAAGTAAGGTTGATTGATTCCTAGAGTAACTATTATTAGGCCTAGTTGACTGGATGTGGAGAAGGCTACAATTTTTTTTACATCATTTTGTGTAAGTGCACAGATGGCTGTGAATAGTGTGGTTAAAGCTCCGAGACATATTATTATTGTTAGAATTGTGCTATTATTTGATATAAGTGGGTGGAATCGGATGAGTAGGAAGATGCCTGCTACAACTATAGTACTTGAGTGGAGTAGGGCTGATACAGGTGTTGGTCCTTCTATAGCTGATGGTAGTCATGGGTGAAGTCCAAATTGGGCTGATTTACCTGTTGCTGCAATTAGGAGTCCTATTAAGGGGATGATATTGCTATTATTGGAGATTAAAATTTGTTGGAGTTCTCAGGAATTTATGTTTAAGCAATACCATGTTATGGCTAGGATAAATCCTACATCTCCAATTCGATTATATAAGATGGCTTGTAAGGCTGCTGTGTTTGCATCGGCACGTCCATATCATCATCCAATTAATAGGAATGACATAATTCCTACTCCTTCCCAACCGATAAACAGTTGGAATAAATTGTTAGCTGAGGTTAAAATGATTATGGTAACTAGGAATATGGTTAGATATTTGATGAATCGGTTGATGTGGTAGTCTGAATGTATATACCATGAGGAAAATTGTATAATGGATCATGTGACATATAGTGCTACTGATAGAAATAAGATGGAAAAGTAGTCGGTTTTAAAACTTAATGTGATGTTGATGGAGTTAATGGTGATTCAGTGTCAGCTGGTAATTATATATTCTGTGTTTTGATGAAAAAATAGTAGTAAAGGTAGAAGGCTTAAGAAGAATGAAAATTTAATTGATGATGTAGCGTAATATGGGAAGTTAATATGTTTTATTAGGTTGGTTATTGAGATTAATACTGGAGATGTGAGGATGATAAAGATTGTTAAGATTGATGATGTAATTATATTGATTACTTTTATTTGGAGTTGCACCAAGATTTTTGGTTCCTAAGACCAATGGATTACTTCTATCCTATAAAAGTAAGAAAGCCATGGGTTTAGGCATGGTGGCATGAGTTAGCAGTTCTTGCATACTTTCTTGGTAAATAAGGAAAGTTGATTTCCTGTTATTAGATTCACAGTCTAATGTTTTTTGTAAACTATATTTACATATTGTTAACCCAGTGATTAGTTTTGGGTTAATAGTTAGAAGTACTAGAGGAATAATATGTAGGGTTATTAATGCTAGCTCTCGAGTATGTGAGGGTTGAAGATTATTTATATGGTTAACTAATTTTCCTCGTTGTGTTGTGGTGATTATGTATATTGAGTAAGTAGCTGTAATTACGATGTTAATTCCTACAAGGATAATAGATAAGTTAGATCAAGAGAATAGTGATATAGCAATAAATAATTCTCCTATAAGGTTGATTGATGGTGGTAGGGCTAGGTTAGCTAGGCTAGCTAGTAGTCATAATGTAGCTATTAAGGGAAAGATTATTTGAAGGCCTCGAGTTATAAGTATGGTTCGACTATGAATTCGTTCATAGTTTGAATTTGCTAAACAGAATAGGAGGGAAGAAGTTAAGCCGTGGGCAATTATTAGTATTGTGGCTCCTATAAAGCTTCATGGTGTTTGAATTATAATGGATGAAATTACTAGGGCCATATGGCTTACGGAGGAGTAAGCGATTAGTGATTTTAGGTCTGTTTGTCGGAGGCAAATAGAGCTAGTTATGATTATGCCTCATAGGGACAATAGAATAAATGGATAGGCTATATATTTTGTTAGAGGGTCAAGTATAATTGAAATTCGTATTATTCCGTAACCTCCTAGTTTTAGTAGAATAGCCGCTAGGATTATGGATCCTGCAATTGGAGCTTCTACATGTGCTTTTGGTAATCACAGGTGAACGCCATATAATGGTATTTTAATTATAAATGCTATTATGCATGCTAGTCATAGGATATTGTTAGATCAGGATAAGCTTATTGAGCTGGTTGTTAATGATAGAATTGTAAGGTTTAGTGTTCCAATAGAGTTTTGAATGTGGATAAGGGCGATTAGAAGTGGGATAGAGCCAATTAGTGTATAGAATAAAAAGTAGATTCCTGCGTTTAGTCGTTCTGTTTGGTTTCCTCATCGGGTGATAATAATTAGTGTTGGAATTAAGGTGGCTTCAAATAGGATGTAGAATATAATTAGTTCTGTTGATGAAAAAGTTATGATTAGGAGAATTTGTAGGCTTACTAATATAGAGATGTAAAATTTTTGGTATGAAGATTTTTCTTTTTTTAAGTGATTTTGGCTAGCTATTAGTATAAGTGGAAGTAGTCAGGTGGTTAAAATAATTAGGGGGGTTGATAGAGGATCTGAGGAAAATATTGTTGAAAAGTTCAGATAATTTTCATCGTTTTGTCATAGGAGCATTAGGCTTAGTAGGCTAATTATGAAGCTATAGGATGTTACGTTTATTCAAGTTTTTTTTGTACTAGATAATCAGGTTAATGGAAGAAGTATAAGTGAGGGAATAATAATTTTTAACATTGTAGTAGATTTAGATTTTGTACGTAATCAGTTCCGTATGTATTTGAGACTTTTACTAATAAAGCTAGTCCTACTGCTGCTTCGCATGCTGCAAATACTATAATTGTAATTGGGATTGGTATTGAGATTATAGAGTTAGAATTTAAGGTTGCTATTGAGATTATAATAAATAAGGATAACATTATTCCTTCTAAGCATAATAGAGTTGACATTAAGTGTGATCGGAATATTAGTGTACCTAGAAGTGATAGGGTGAAGGATATTATGAGGTTAAGAAAGGCAGATGGCATATTGGTAATTATGATAGTTATCATAATCTAATGAGTCGAAATCATTAATTTTGTTTAAACTAATTACCATTTATTCTGTTCATTCTAGACCTTTTTGTATTCATTCATAGCATAATCCTAGGGATAAAATGGTTACTAGAATAAAAGCTGTAAGAGTTGTTGTTGTTGTGTTGGTGAATTGGATTGCTCATGGAAGTGGAAGGAGGAGGGCGATTTCTAGGTCGAATAGAAGAAATGTAATAGCTACAAGGAAAAATTTTATTGAGAAGGGTAGGCGTGCGGAACTTGTTGGATCAAACCCGCATTCATATGGGTTAGCTTTTTCTGAGTATAGATTTATATGGGGTAGTCAGAATGCGATGAGGATTAAGGCAAGTGATAGGAGGCTATTAATTGCTAAAATAATTAATAAGTTTATTACTCTCTTCCGTGTGGTTTCAGAATCTACTGATTGGAAGTCAGTTATATTATTTATACTAAGAGAGCAGGATCCTCATCAATAGATGGAAACATATAGGAAAAGTCATACTACGTCTACGAAATGTCAGTATCATGCTGCTGCTTCAAATCCAAAGTGATGTTTTGATGTGAAGTGGAATTTGAGTTGTCGTAGAAGGCATACAATAAGAAAGGTAGATCCAATAATTACATGGAGGCCATGGAATCCTGTAGCTATAAAGAATGTGGATCCATAAATTCCATCTGAGATAGAGAAGGATGTTTCAAAATATTCTGAGGCTTGGAGGATAGTAAAGTAAAGTCCTAAGATAATGGTAATGAGGAGGGCTTGGTTTATATGATTTCGTTTTCCTTCTATAAGGCTGTGATGGGCTCATGTAATTGATACACCTGATGCTAGGAGTACTGAGGTATTTAGAAGTGGAACTTCAAGGGGGTTGAGTGGTGTAATTCCTGTTGGTGGTCAGCAGCCTCCTAAGTCGTGTGTTGGTACAAGGCTGGAGTGATAAAAGGCTCAGAAGAAGCCAGCAAAGAAGAATACTTCGGAAATGATGAATAGAATTATTCCGTATCGTAATCCTTTTTGGACAATAGGAGTATGGTGTCCTTGATAAGTGCCTTCACGGATTACGTCTCGTCATCATTGATATATTGTTAAAATGTTGGTTAGTATACCTAGGGATAGTAGTGTGGTGGAGTTGTAATGGAATCATATGATTAGTCCGGATGTGAGTAGTAGAGCTGAGAAGGCTCCTGTTAATGGTCATGGACTTGGATTAACTATGTGATATGCATGTGTTTGGTGGGTCATTATGTGTTATCATGTAAGTAAAGGCTTACAAGCAGTGTGAATACGTAAGCTTGAATTAATGCTACGGCAAATTCTAGTACTGTAAGTAGTAGTAAAATGATGAATGTGATTGTGGCAGTTGGTGGGCTAATATTTATAAGAACTAGGGTTGCTCCTCCAATTAGATGTATTAGAAGATGTCCTGCAGTGATATTTGCTGTTAATCGAACTGCTAGAGCTATTGGTTGAATGAATAGGCTAATTGTTTCAATGATAATTAGTATTGGGATAAGTGAGATTGGGGTTCCTTGTGGGAGAAAGTGGGCTAGGGAATTTTTTAGTTTATGTCGGAAGCCTAAAATTACTGCTCCTGCTCATAGTGGAATTGCTATACTTAAGTTTATGGATAGTTGTGTTGTTGGTGTAAATGTATGTGGGAGGAGACCTAAAAGGTTAGTTGATCCGATAAATATAATTAGAGAAACAATTATAAGTGCTCATGTTCGTCCTTTTGGTGTATGGATTAGTATTATTTGCTTAATAATAAGTTTAATAAGTCAGTGTTGGAATGAATGTAGACGGTTGCTAATTAAGCGTTCTGATGATGGGAATAAGATTGATGGGAATATAATGATGGTTACGACGATTGGTAAACCTATTACTGTAGGGGTAATGAAAGAGGCAAATAGATTTTCGTTCATTTTGATTCTCAAGGGTTTTTAGTTTTTAGTGTTGTTATAATTTTTGATGATGGTGATAGGGGAAATGATTGTGAAGAAACTTTTAATTGAAATAAAATAAATAGGGTAATTATTGATGAAATAATGGTAATAAATCATGTGGATGTGTCTAATTGAGGCATGTCACTGTGGAGATTTAAGGTCTCTAACTTTAACTTAAAAGGTTAACGCTCTAAGCTTCGCAGTGAAATTAAATTATTGAAGCTGATCAATTTTCGAAGTGTTTCAGTGGTACTATTTCAAGGACAATAGGTATAAAACTGTGGTTTGATCCGCAGATTTCTGAGCATTGCCCGTAGAATAATCCTGGTCGGTTTGATGTTACTGTTGCTTGATTAAGACGTCCTGGGATTGCGTCAGTTTTTAATCCTAATGATGGTACGGCTCATGAGTGTAGGACGTCTTCGGATGAAATTAGTATGCGAATTGGTAGTTCTATTGGGAGAACTACACGATTGTCTACTTCTAGAAGTCGAAGTTCGCCTGGTTTTAGGTCATTTGTAGGTACTATATATGAATCAAAGCATAAGTCTTCATAATCTGTATATTCGTAGCTTCAGTATCATTGATGACCTATAGTTTTTACTGTTAATACTGGGTTATTAATTTCATCTATTATATATAGAATTCGTAGGGATGGAAGAGCAATCAAGATAAGAATAACAGCTGGTAGAATAGTTCAAATAGTTTCAACTTCTTGGGCATCTATAGTACTAGTGTGTGTTAGTTTTGTAGTTAATATAAGTGAAATAATGTAAAGTACTAGAGAGCTAATTAGGAATACAATTATTAATGTATGGTCATGGAAGTTTATCAGTTCTTCTATAATTGGGGATGTAGCGTCTTGTAAGCCTAGTTGGAATGGGTAAGCCATATAAGATATATAGACTTTAATCTATAATTTAACCTTGACAAAGTTATGTAATTATTTTACTAATATCTCATTGAGAAAGACATATAGGATATGAGATTGGCTTGAAACCAATTTAAGGGGGTTCGATTCCTTCCTTTCTTATTTAACTTTTACATAGGAAGGTTCTTCAAATGTGTGATAAGGTGGTGGGCAGCCATGGAGTCATTCTAGGTTTGTTGAAGAATAGGATACTGATATAACTTCTCGTTTAGAGGCGAAGGCTTCTCAAATTATGAAAATTATGATTAGAACAGCTGTAAGTGAGATAAATGACCCTATTGAGGATACTGTGTTTCATGTGGTATAGGCATCTGGGTAGTCTGAATATCGTCGAGGTATACCTGAAAGTCCTAAGAAATGTTGGGGGAAAAATGTTATATTAACTCCAACAAATATGATTACGAAGTGGGCCTTAGCTCATGTATCGTTTAGAGTGTAACCTGAGAATAGTGGGAATCAGTGGACAAATCCAGCTATGATAGCGAATACTGCTCCTATAGATAATACATAATGGAAGTGAGCTACTACGTAATATGTATCGTGAAGTACAATATCAAGAGAAGAATTTGATAACACAATTCCTGTAAGACCTCCTACTGTAAATAAAAAGATAAACCCTAGAGCTCATAGTATAGCTGGGGATCATTTGATATTCCCTCCGTGTAATGTTGCGAGTCAGCTAAATACTTTTACCCCAGTTGGAATGGCAATGATTATAGTGGCGGATGTAAAGTAAGCTCGTGTGTCTACGTCAAGGCCTACGGTGAATATGTGGTGAGCTCAAACGATGAATCCTAGAAATCCAATAGATATTATTGCTCAGACTATTCCTATATATCCAAATGGTTCTTTTTTTCCAGAATAATATGTGACTACGTGTGAAATAATCCCAAATCCTGGAAGAATTAAAATGTAAACTTCTGGGTGGCCGAAAAATCAGAATAGATGTTGATAAAGAATTGGGTCACCTCCTCCGGCTGGATCAAAGAAAGTTGTATTAAGGTTTCGATCTGTCAATAGTATTGTAATTCCTGCAGCTAGAACTGGAAGAGATAAGAGAAGGAGAACAGCTGTAATTAGTACTGATCAGACAAATAGTGGGGTTTGATATTGAGTTATTGCTGGGGGTTTTATATTGATAATAGTTGTAATGAAATTAATTGCACCTAGAATAGATGAAACTCCAGCTAAGTGAAGAGAGAAAATAGTTAGATCTACTGATGCTCCGGCGTGGGCTAAGTTTCCGGCTAAGGGTGGATAAACTGTTCATCCTGTTCCTGCTCCCGCTTCTACTATGGAAGATGCTAATAATAGAAGAAACGATGGTGGAAGTAATCAGAAACTTATATTGTTTATTCGTGGAAATGCTATGTCAGGGGCTCCAATTATAAGTGGTACTAATCAGTTTCCAAAGCCTCCGATTATTATTGGTATTACTATAAAGAAAATTATAACAAATGCGTGGGCAGTAACAATTACATTATAGATTTGGTCGTCTCCTATAAGTGCTCCTGGTTGACCTAATTCAGCTCGAATTAGGATACTTAGTGCTGTACCTACTATTCCTGCTCATGCACCAAACAATAGGTATAGGGTTCCAATATCTTTATGGTTAGTTGAAAATAGTCAACGATTTACGAACATAGGTAAAATGGCTGAGTAAGCATTAGACTGTAAATCTAATTACAGGGGTTTAAGTCCTCTTTTTACCAGGCCTTAAGGTGATAATCATATCGAATTGCAAATTCGGAGGTGTAGGAGACTCCCCTACTAAGGCTTCTCCCGCCCCCTTTCTTATAGGCGGGAGAAGTAGATTGAAGCCAGTTATAGGGTATTTAGCTGTTAACTAAAATTTCGTGAGTTTAAGTCTCACCAATCTAGTGGAGGTCTTAGCTTAATTAAAGTAATTGATTTGCATTCAATAGATGTAGGGTATAATCTTACAGTCCTTAACAGAAGTTAAACTCGTTTGTTTTCTTAGGGCTTTGAAGGCTCTTGGACTGGTATATCCTAAACTCCTACGTGATTAGTTGAGGTGAAATTGGAAGTGTTATTGTACTTGTGATTGTGAGTAATGGGATAGTAAAGTTGTGTTTTGGGTTTAATAAATGGGATAATATTTTTGAGTTATTGTTGGTTGGAAATATTGTAAGTGAGATTGAATAAATTAGACGTATGTAGAAGAATAGGTTAAGTAAAGCTATTATAGCTATTATAGTTGTTAAAATGATGCAGTTGTTTTTTAGTAGTTCCGTTATGATGATTCATTTTGGTAAGAATCCTGTTAGTGGGGGAAGTCCTCCGAGTGACAATAGAATAATAGATATTATTATTAGTGTTGTTGGGGTTTTATTTCATAGAAGTGAGATTGAGTTTATTGTTGTGGATGAATTTAGTTTTAGTATCATGAATATTGGAATTGTTAGGATAATGTAAATTATTAGGTTGAGTAGAGTTAATGATGGGTTAAATGTAATAATAGCTAGTATTCATCCTATGTGGGCAATTGATGAGTATGCTATGATTTTTCGTATTTGTGTTTGGTTTAGTCCTCCTCATGCTCCTATAAAGATTGATAGGATTGCAAGAATTATAGTGATGGTAGGGTTAATAAGGTTATGGATTTGGAATAGAATAGATAGAGGAGCAATTTTTTGTCATGTAAGTAAAATTAATCCTGTGTGTAATTCAATTCCTTGAGTTACTTCAGGAAGTCAATAGTGGAATGGTGCCAGACCAAGTTTTATAGATAGGGAGATTAATGTTATTGTAAGAATTAAATTATTTGTTTGTTGTTGAAATATTCAGGTTCCTAGTTGTTTATAGTTGAGGATAATAGCTAGTAGGATAATTATTGATGCTGTTGCTTGTGTAATAAAGTATTTTGTTGCTGCTTCAGTTGATCGTGGGTTTTTTTTGTTAATTAATAATGGGACTATTGCTAGAAGGCTTAGTTCTAGGCCTACTCATATTAATAGTAAGTTGGAGCTTGATATTGTAATGATTGGTCCTATAAAGATAGTGAAGTAAATTATTATTATGGTAATGGGGTTTATTAGTACGGGAAGGATTTAAACCAACGTTTTCGGGGTATGGGCCCGATAGCTTAATTAGCTGACCTTACTAAGTAGAATGTGGTGTATAGGTAGCACGAAGAATTTTGAATTCTTAGGTATAGGTTCAATTCCTACTATTCTAGAAATAAGAGGGTTTAAACCTCTATGTTTTACTCTATCAAAGTAATTCTTTTATCAGACATATTTCTATATTGATGGTGGAATGCTCGCTAAAAATATTGGTAGAGAGATATGTCATATGCAGAATGCTAGTGTGAGTGGTAGAAAATTTTTTCATAATAGATGCATAAGTTGGTCATATCGGAATCGTGGATATGACGCTCGGATTCATAGGAATGAAGATGATAATAGCAAAGTTTCCATTATGAAGTTGGCTGAGTAAAGTTCCGGTAAGTTAATGTTGTGGATTGGACCCAAGAAAATGATTGATGTTAGTGCGTTTATGAGAATAATATTAGTATATTCAGCTATGAAAAATAGTGCAAATGGGCCTGCAGCATATTCAACATTGAATCCTGATACTAGTTCAGATTCTCCTTCGGTTAGGTCAAATGGAGCTCGGTTTGTTTCTGCTAGTGTTGAGATATATCATATTATAGCTATTGGTCAGGCTGGAATAATAAGTCATATATGTTCTTGGGTAGTGATAAGTGTTTGTAAAGAGAATGAACCGCTAATGAGAAGAACTGATAGTAGAATAATGGCTATGGTTACTTCATATGAGATGGTTTGGGCTACTGCTCGTAACGCGCCAAATAATGAGTATTTTGAATTTGAGGCTCATCCTGATCATAGGATGGAGTACACTGAAAGGCTTGATGTAGCTAGGAAGAATAAGATTCCTAGATTAAGATTGATTAGTGGGTGGGGCATAGGTAATGGAATTCATAGGCTTAGAGCTAGTGTGAGTGATAGAGTTGGTGCGATGATGAATAGTGTAATTGATGTTGTTAAGGGTCGCATGGGTTCTTTAATAAATAGTTTTATGGCGTCAGCGAATGGTTGTAAAATTCCATAAGGTCCTACAATGTTTGGTCCTTTTCGTAATTGTATATATCCTAAGATTTTTCGTTCTACTAATGTTAAGAAGGCTATAGCGATTAGGATTGGAACTAAAAGTGTTAGGATATTAATTAGATACACTATTAGGAAGAGGATTTGAACCTCTGGGGACAAGGTTTTAAGTCTTACGCAATTTCCTGGCTCTGCCACCCTAATGACCTGGTCTAGGTAAATATTTTACATAGATATTTTATTTAGATTTTTTTCATAAGTTTGGTTGAGAGCACTGTTGTTAAGGTGGCTCTATTTCTCTTATCCTTTCGTACTGGGAGAAATTGTTAATAGATAGAAACCGACCTGGATTTCTCCGGTCTGAACTCAGATCACGTAGGACTTTAATCGTTGAACAAACGAACCATTAATAGCTTCTGCACCATTGGGATGTCCTGATCCAACATCGAGGTCGTAAACCCTATTGTCGATATGAACTCTTAAATAGGATAGCGCTGTTATCCCTAGGGTAACTTGGTCCGTTGATCAAATTGTTTTGGGTCAAATTAGAATTTGTGTTACTTTGACTTGTAGGTCTATGTTATTAATCTTTCGGAGGATTTTCTGTTCTCCGAGGTCACCCCAACCAAAATTTCAAGCTTATATTATTGTTTTTATCCCATGTAGGTTTTTAATGTTATAAATAAGTTTATAAATTTAAGCTCCATAGGGTCTTCTCGTCTTATTTAATTATTCCAGCCTCTTCACTGGAAGGTCAATTTCACTGATTAAAAATAAGAGACAGTTAAACCCTCGTTTGGCCATTCATTCTAGTCCCTAATTAAGGAACAAGTGATTATGCTACCTTTGCACGGTCAGGATACCGCGGCCGTTTAACTTTAGTCACTGGGCAGGCAATGCCTCTAATACTTTTTATGCTAGAGGTGATGTTTTTGGTAAACAGGCGGGGTTATAGTTTGCCGAGTTCCTTTTATTTTGGTTAATCTTTCCATTGAGCACTCCTGTGTTGGGCTAACAGATATGTTTTAGATAAATTTATTTTGTGATTATTATCTATGGTTTGTTAATAATTAACAATGGTTATCCGGGTTGTTATACACTTGTGCTTGGAGAATAAATTCTTGTTACTCATATTAACAGTGTCTCTTATATAATGTTATATAATAACCCAATTTGAAATTTAGGAAATAGAATAAAATTTTAGGATTAGCTTAATTATTATGTTGAGCTTGAACGCTTTCTTTATTGATGGCTGCTTTTAGGCCTACAATGGTTAAGAAAAATTTTTATTTATTCACTATTAAAGGTTTTTTCCATTCCTAAAGAGCTGTCCCTCTTTTGGCTATAATTTAAGCTTACGTTTAGATTATTAGTTCTTAGAGTAAGTTTAAAGTTGAACTGAAATTCATTTTTTGGGTAACCAGCTATCACCAAGCTCGTTAGGCTTTTCACCTCTACCTAAAAATCTTCCCACTATTTTGCTACATAGACGGGTTGATTCATAAAATTGTTTTTAGGTAGCTCGTTTGGTTTCGGGATTTCTAGCTTAAATTCTTTTAGTTAGAGTTTTTCTAGTTAATTCATTATGCAAAAGGTACAAGATTTTATCTTTGCTAATTTTTACTTTTAAATATATCTTTCATCTTTCCCTTACGGTACTATATCTATAGCTCCTGATTTAAATTTCTTTCTCCAATACTTTAATGATAAATGTTTTATTTTATGGAAAAGTGTTATTAGATAAAAGGGTGTTAGGGCTAGAATTAGTTCAAAGTGTTCATTTTTATGAATTCTTCTGGGTGTAGGCCAGATGCTTTATGTTAAGCTACACTGTGATTATTCCAAGCACACTTTCCAGTATGCTTACCTTGTTACGACTTATCTCCTCTAATAAATTTGTTACTGTATATTATTTATATAAATTAGTATATTTAACTTGAGGAGGGTGACGGGCGGTGTGTGCGTACTTCATTGCTCTATTCAATTAAGCTCTCTATTCTTAATTTACTACTAAATCCTCCTTTGTCCTTTAGTTTCATAAAGGGTATCGTAATGTTCTTAGATAGAAAATGTAGCCCATTGCTTCCCATCTCATTGGCTACACCTTGACCTAACGTTTTTATGATTGTTCTCTTGCTTACTTTAATTCCTTTTTAAGGGTTTGCTGAAGATGGCGGTATATAGGCTGAATTAGCAAGGGATGGTGAGGTAAAGCGGGGTTTATCGATTATAGAACAGGCTCCTCTAGATGGATATAAAGTACCGCCAAGTCCTTTGAGTTTTAAGCTGTGGCTAGTAGTTCTCTGGCAAATAATTTTGTTGTATAATTATTTTAGTTTAGGGCTAAGCATAGTGGGGTATCTAATCCCAGTTTGGATCTTAGCTATCGTGTTTTATGAGGTGATTTAGAATTACTTTCGTTATTGTGTTTAAGTTCTAACAATGAATTTTCACATATTAGTTGAATTTTAATTCTATTTATTCTATTTCAATAAACACGTTTTACGCCGAGAATAATTAGTTAGGGTTAATCGTATGACCGCGGTGGCTGGCACGAAATTTACCAACCCTTAGAGGTATAGCTTAGTCAAACTTTCGTTCATTGCTTAATATTTATCACTGCTGAGTCCCGTGGGGGTGTGGCTAGGCAAGGTGTCTTTAGCTATTTAATGTGCTTGATACCCTCTCCTTAAATTTTGAGAATTTTTTAAGGGATTTTACACCGGTTTATGGATGTTCGCATGTGTAATCTTACCTCCAACTAATCATAAGGCCAGGACCAAACCTTTTGTTTATGGGATTAAAACATCCATCTAAGCATTTTCAGTGCTTTGCTTTATTGTTAAGCTACATCAAC